TGTTCTGATAAGTATTTACCATCCGGAAAGAGGAAAAAACGGAGTCTTTGTCTAAAGAAATGCGTTGAGAAAGGGCAGATGTATAGAACCTTTCAACGAGATAGTGCTTTTTCAAATCTCTCAAAATGGAATCTGTTCCAAACATATATGCCATGGTTCCTTACTTCGACAGGGTGCAAATATCTCAATTTAACCCTTTTAGATACTCTTTCAGACCCATTGCCGATACTGAGTAGTAGTCAAAAATTTGTATCCATTTTTCATGATATGATGCATGGATCAGATATATCACGGCCAATTCCTCAGAAGATTCTTCCGCAATGGACTCTGATAAGTGAGATTTCGAGTCAATGTTTACAGAATCTTCTTCTGTCCGAAGAAATGATTCATCGAAATAATGAGTCACCCGTTCCATTGATATGGGCACATCTGAGATCAACAAATGCTCGGGAGTTCCTCTATTCCATCTTTTTCCTTCTTCTTGTTGCTGGATATCTCGTTCGTATACATCTTCTCTTTGTTTCCCGAGCCTATAGTGAGTTACAGACAGAGTTAGAAAAGATCAAATCTTTGATGATTCCATCATACATGATGGAATTTCAAAAACTTCTGGATAGGTATCCTACATCTGAACTGAATGCTTTCTGGTTAAAGAATCTCTTTCTAGTTGTTCTGGAACAATTAGGAGATTCTCTGGAAGAAATACGGGGTTCTGCTTCTGGTGCCAACATGCTATTGGGTTGTGGTCCCGCTTATGGGGTCAAATCACTACGTTCTAAGAAGAAATATTGGAAGATCAACCTCATCGATCTTGTAAGTATCATGCCGAATCCCATCAATCGAATCATCTTTTCGATAAATACGAGACATCTAAGTCGTACAAGTAAAGAGATCTATTCATTGATAAGAAAAAGAAAAAACGTGAACGGTGATTGGATTGATGAGAAAATAGAATTCTGGGTAGCGAACAGTTATTCGATTGATGATGAAGAAAGAGAATTCTTGGTTCAGTTCTCCACCTTAACGACAGAAAAAAGGATTGATCAAATTCTATTGAGTCTGACTCATAGTGATCATTTATCAAAGAATGACTCTGGTTATCAAATGATTGAACAACCGGGATCAATTTCCTTACGATACTTAGTTGACATTCATCAAAAGGATCTAATGAATTATGAGTTCAATAGATCCTGTTTAGCAGAAAGACGGATATTCCTTGCTCATTATCAGACAATCACTTATTCACAAACCTCGTGTGGGGCTAATAGTTTTCATTCCCCATCTCCTCATGGAAAACCCTTTTCGCTCCGCTTAGCCCTATCCCCTTTTAGAGGTATTTTAGTGATAGGTTCTATAGGAACTGGGCGATCCTGTTTGGTCAAATACCTAGCGACAAACTCCTATGTTCCTTTCATTACGGTATTTCCGAACAAGTTCCTGCCTAAAGGTTATCTTATTGATGATATCGATATTGATGATAGTGACGATATTTATGATAGTGATGATGACCTTGATCTTGATATTGATAAGGAGCTGCTAACTATGACGAATGTGCTAACTATGCATATGACGCCGAAAATAGACCGATTTGATATCACCCTTCGATTCGAATTAGCAAAAGCAATGTCTCCTTGCATAATATGGATTCCAAACATTCACGATCTGCATGTGAATGAGTCGAATTACTTATCCCTCGGTCTATTAGAGAACTATCTCTCCAGGGATTGTGAAAGATGTTCCACTGGAAAGATTCTTGTTATTGCTTCGACTCATATTCCCCAAAAAGTGGATCCCGCTCTAATAGCTCCGAATAAATTAAATACATGCATTAAGATACGAAGGCTTCTTCTTCCACAACAACGAAAGCACTTTTTCATTCTTTCATATACTAGGGGATTTCACTTGGAAAAGAAGATGTTCCATACTAATGGATTCGGGTCCATAACCATGGGTTCCAATGCGCGAGATCCTGTAGCACTTATCAATGAGGCCCTATCAATTAGTATTACACAGAAGAAATCCATTATAGAAACTAATACAATTAGATCAGCTCTTCATAGAAAAACTTGGGATTTTCGATCCCAGATAAGATCGTTTCAGGATCATGGGATCCTTTTCTATCAGATAGGAAGGGCTGTTACACAAAATGTACTTCTAAGTAATTGCCCCATAGATCCTATATCTATCTATATGAAGAAGAAATCATGTAAGGGAGGGGATTCTTATTTGTACAAATGGTACTTCGAACTTGGAACGAGCATGAAGAAATTAACGATACTTCTTTATCTTTTGAGTTGTTCTGCCGGATCGGTCGCTCAAGATCTTTGGTCTTCATCCAGACACGATGAAAAAAATTGGATCACTTCTTATGGATTCGTTGAGAATGATTCTGATCTAGTTCATGGCCTATTACTATTATTACTATTAGAAGCAGAAGGCGCTCTGGCTCTGGCGGGATCCTCACGGACAGAAAAATATTGCAGTCAGTTTGATAATAATC